AACAAACTTTTTTAACTCAACTCCCCTATTGAATGTACCCCCCCCTTCCCCCCCAGGGGGGGTATACTATGCATAATCGTGCATACATTTATATACCACATATACTATGGTACCGGTACTATATATTATAATCGTACTAAACCCATTATATGTATACGGACATTACACCACAGCCACATTTCTCCCCATGTACATATCCATGCAATGCTCCCAAACTATCCAAGCTCTCTCACCAAACAATGCTCTACAACTTCCAGGTCCCCATATTCATGAATGGTTACAGGACATACATGTAATACTAGGTATTTCCCCATTTGGTTATGCTCGACGTACCAGATGGATTTATTGATCGTACACCTCACGAGAGATCAGCAACCCCTGCCTGTAATGTACTCTATGACTAGCTTCAGGCCCATTCTTTCCCCCTACACCCCTCGCCCCTCTTGCTCTTTTGCGCCTCTGGTTCCTCGGTCAGGAACATCCCATGTTTAACTCCTGAACTCCTCACTTTTCACGAAGTCATCTGTGCGTTATTCTCCCCTCTTTAGTCCGTGATCGCGGCATCTTCTCTCTTCATTGCTGTTGGTTCCTTTTTTCTCTGGGGCTTCTTCACAGGTTGCCCTTCACAGTGCGGGTGCGGAGTGCTATTCAAGTGAAGCCTGGACTACTCCTGCGTTGCGTCCTATCCTAGTCCTCTCGTGTCCCTCGATGAGACGGTTTGCGTGTATGGGGAATCATCTTGACACTGATGCACTTTGGATCGCATTTGGTTATGGCTCTTCCACCCTCCCGGTTAAATGGTGCTATATAGTGAATGCTTGTCGGACATATTTTTACAAATTTTCACTTCCTCTATTTTCTCCACAAAACTAGGAGATTTACCACAATTTTTTCTTTGTTATTTTGTTATTTTTTTTAAAAACATTTTTAAAAAACTAAATTAAACTAAAACTACCGCATAAAAACCCTCAAACCAAAAAAACGTTTCGTTTAGTATATATACATTGTTATATACATCACTTTTATTAGAGAAACTCCACTACCAAATCTTACTTTTTAAAAACAAAAATTACATTGGACAAAACCCTACAAGTAAACATTATTTATATTGATGATAAACAAATGACTCAATTCTCCTACATCCATCAGCCTCCATAGCTTAATCTAAAGCATGGCACTGAAGATGCCAAGACGGTACCTATAATACCTGCAGGCAAAAGACTTAGTCCTAACCTTGCTATTGATTTTTGCTAGACATATACATGCAAGTATCTGCACGCCAGTGAAAATGCCCTAACATCTTTGACAAGAAAAAGGAGCAGGTATCAGGCACACCCATGAGTAGCCCAAAACACCTTGCCACAGCCACACCCCCACGGGTATTCAGCAGTAATTAACCTTAAGCAATAAGTGTAAACTTGACTTAGCCATAGCAATCCTCAGGGTTGGTAAATCTTGTGCCAGCCACCGCGGTCATACAAGAAACCCGAATCAATAGCCAACCGGCGTAAAGAGTGGCCATATGTTATCCTCATTACCTAAGATCGAAGTGCAACTAAGCTGTCATAAGCCCAAGATCCACTTAAGGCCCCCTCCCAACCATCTTAGCCTAACGACTAATTTCACCCCACGAAAGCCAGGACACAAACTGGGATTAGATACCCCACTATGCCTGGCCCTAAATCTAGATGCCTGCATACCCATGCATCCGCCCGAGAACTACGAGCACAAACGCTTAAAACTCTAAGGACTTGGCGGTGCCCCAAACCCACCTAGAGGAGCCTGTTCTGTAATCGATAGTCCACGATTCACCCAACCACCCCTTGCCAACACAGCCTACATACCGCCGTCGCCAGCTCACCTAAAATGAAAGACCAACAGTGGGCCCAACAGTCATACCACTAGCAAGACAGGTCAAGGTATAGCCCATGGGGTGGAAGAAATGGGCTACATTTTCTAACATAGAATAAACGAAAAAGGGCGTGAAACCCGTCCTTGGAAGGAGGATTTAGCAGTAAAGTAGGACCATTTTCCTAAGCCTACTTTAAGACGGCCCTGGGGCACGTACATACCGCCCGTCACCCTCTTCGTAGGCTACCAGTACTAATAAATAATACCCATATTAAGCCAAAGACGAGGTAAGTCGTAACAAGGTAAGCGTACCGGAAGGTGCGCTTAGACCACCAAGACGTAGCTATAAACCACAAAGCATTCAGCTTACACCTGAAAGATATCTTCCCAGACAAGATCGTCTTGACTTGCCCTCCCTCTAGCCCAACCACCACATAACCCCCACCATCAAAAACACATTCCCATAACAAACCAAAACATTCTAACCCCCTCCTAGTATAGGCGATAGAAAAGATCTCTGGCGCAATAGAGGTCAACTGTACCGCAAGGGAAAGATGAAATAACAGTGAAAACTAAAAGCAAAAAACAGTAAAGACCAACCCTTGTACCTCTTGCATCATGATTTAGCAAGAACAACCAAGCAAAGTGAACTAAAGTTTGCCTCCCCGAAACCCAAGCGAGCTACCTGCGAGCAGCTATAATTGAGCAAACCCATCTCTGTCGCAAAAGAGTGGGATGACTTTCTGGTAGAGGTGAAAAGCCAACCGAGCTGGGTGATAGCTGGTTGCCTGCCAAATGAATTTAAGTTCCCCCTTAACCCACCCCCTAAGGACATTCACTTCAACCCTACACATGTTAGGATTAAGAGCAACTCGACGGGGGTACAGCCCCTTCGAAAAAGAATACAACCTCCTCCAGCGGATAATATTTTTTTCCCCTACTGTGGGCCTTAAAGCAGCCATCAATAAAAGAGTGCGTCAAAGCTCCCCCATTGAAAAATCCAAAAACCAATTTGACTCCCTTACCCAAAGCAGGCCAACCTATGAAAATAGAAGGATTAATGCTAAAATGAGTAACTCGGAATTCTCCTCACGGCGCAAACTTACATTGACATATTATTAACAGCCCAATTTATACACCAATTCCAACAAGAACACGTATTTAACCCAACCTGTTAAACCAACTCAGGAGCGCCCAAATAGATGATTAAAATCTGCAAAAGGAACTCGGCAAACTAAAGACCCGACTGTTTACCAAAAACATAGCCTTCAGCAAACAACAAGTATTGAAGGTGATGCCTGCCCAGTGACCCTCAAAGTTCAACGGCCGCGGTATCCTAACCGTGCGAAGGTAGCGCAATCAATTGTCCCATAAATTGAGACTTGTATGAATGGCTAAACGAGGTCTTAACTGTCTCTTGCAGATAATCAGTGAAATTAGTATTCCCGTGCAAAAACGAGAATGTGACCATAAGACGAGAAGACCCTGTGGAACTTAAAAATAACGACCACCTCCCCACCAACACCACCCACCGGGCCCACCTATGCAAAATACCTGGTCGACATTTTTCGGTTGGGGCGACCTTGGAGAAAAACAAATCCTCCAAACCTGCAGACCACAACTCTTCACTAAGATCAACCCATCAAAGTACTAAAAGTAATTTAGACCCAATATAATTGACCAATGAACCAAGCTACCCCAGGGATAACAGCGCAATCTCCTCCAAGAGCCCATATCGACAAGGAGGTTTACGACCTCGATGTTGGATCAGGACAACCTAATGGTGCAGCCGCTATTAAGGGTTCGTTTGTTCAACGATTAACAGTCCTACGTGATCTGAGTTCAGACCGGAGCAATCCAGGTCGGTTTCTATCTATGAATTAACTCCTCCTAGTACGAAAGGACCGGAGAAGTGGGGCCAATGCCATAAAGTACGCCCCAGCTTATAAGCAATGAACCCAACTCAATTGCCAAAAGCTCCACACACACCCAATTCCTAGAAAAGGAACAGCTAGCGTGGCAGAGCTCGGTAAATGCAAAAGGCTTAAACCCTTTATCCAGAGGTTCAAATCCTCTCCCTAGCTCCTTCCTCAATATGACCTCATCTACCTTAATGAGCCTCTTAGCCATAACCTTATCCTACGTACTCCCAATCTTAATTGCCGTGGCCTTCTTAACACTTGTAGAACGAAAAATCCTCAGCTACATACAGGCCCGAAAGGGCCCAAACATCGTGGGCCCTTTTGGTCTACTCCAACCTGTTGCAGATGGAGTAAAATTATTTATCAAAGAGCCTATCCGTCCATCCACCTCTTCCCCCTTCCTCTTCATCATAACACCCGTCCTAGCCCTACTACTAGCCCTCACTATCTGAACACCTCTCCCACTACCTTTTCCCCTCGCAGACCTGAACCTAGGCCTACTGTTCCTCCTAGCCATATCAAGTTTAACTGTCTATTCCCTACTCTGATCTGGATGAGCTTCAAACTCCAAATATGCCCTAATCGGAGCCCTCCGGGCCGTTGCCCAGACAATCTCATACGAAGTCACCCTAGCCATCATCCTCCTATCCACAATCATATTATGCGGAAACTACTCCCTAGGCACCCTAGCTACCACCCAAGAACCCATCTACCTCATTTTTCCCTCATGACCCCTGGCAATAATATGATTCATCTCCACCCTCGCCGAAACTAACCGTGCCCCATTCGACCTTACAGAAGGAGAATCTGAACTTGTCTCAGGGTTCAACGTTGAATATGCCGCCGGACCATTCGCCCTATTTTTCCTAGCAGAATACGCCAACATCATGCTAATAAACACACTAACAACCATCCTATTCCTTAACCCAAGCTTTCTAAACCCCCCATCCGAACTATTCTCCATTACACTGGCCACAAAAACCCTCCTACTCTCATCCACATTCCTATGAATCCGAGCCTCATATCCACGATTTCGCTATGACCAACTAATACACCTCCTATGAAAAAACTTCCTACCACTAACACTAGCACTATGTCTATGACATACCAGCATACCAATTAGCTACGCCGGTCTACCTCCTATCTAAGGCAGCGTGCCTGAACTTAAAGGGTCACTATGATAAAGTGAACATAGAGGTACAACAACCCTCTCGCTTCCTTCAAACTTAGAAAAGTAGGAATCGAACCTACACAGAAGAGATCAAAACTCTTCATACTCCCCTTATATTATTTTCTAGTAGGGTCAGCTAACCAAGCTATCGGGCCCATACCCCGAAAATGATGGTCTAACCCCTTCCCCTACTAATGAACCCGCATGCAAAACTAATCTTCTCCATAAGTCTAATAATAGGGACTAGCATTACCATCTCCAGTAACCATTGAGTCTTAGCTTGAACCGGCCTAGAAATTAACACCCTAGCCATCATTCCTCTCATCTCTAAATCCCATCACCCCCGAGCAATTGAAGCAACCATCAAATACTTCCTTACCCAATCAGCCGCATCAGCCCTAATCCTATTCTCAAGCTTAACCAACGCCTGATCAACAGGACAATGGGACATCACACAACTAAATCACCCCACATCCTGCCTAGTATTAACCATGGCAATTGCAATCAAATTAGGACTAGTTCCATTCCACTTTTGATTCCCAGAAGTACTTCAAGGCTCTTCAATAATTACTGCCCTACTTCTCTCAACTCTCATAAAACTTCCCCCAATCACTCTCCTCCTCATCACCTCACAATCCCTTAACCCCTCCCTACTCACCCTCCTAGCAATCTCTTCCGCACTAATCGGAGGCTGAATGGGCCTTAACCAAACACAAACACGAAAAATCCTAGCTTTCTCGTCCATCTCACATCTAGGTTGAATAATCATCATTATCACCTACAACCCCCATCTCACCCTCCTCACTTTTACCCTCTATACAGTAATAACAACAACTGTATTCCTATCCCTCAATCAAATCAAAGTCCTAAAATTATCGACAATACTCATCTCATGAACAAAAACACCCATACTAAACGCAACCATAATGCTAACACTCCTATCCTTAGCAGGCCTCCCACCACTAACAGGCTTCATACCAAAATGATTTATTATCCAAGAACTCATTAAACAAGAAATAACCCCAACAGCCACAATCATCACTATACTATCACTCCTGGGCCTATTCTTTTACCTTCGCCTTGCATACCATTCAACAATTACACTCCCACCCAACTCATCTAACCATATAAAACTCTGACGTACCAACAAAACACCTAATACCCCAACAGCCATCTTATCTGCCCTATCAACTTCACTACTACCCATATCTCCCCTAATTATCACCATATTCTAGAAACTTAGGATTAAACCCACCCAAACCAAAGGCCTTCAAAGCCTTAAATAAGAGTTAAACTCTCTTAGTTTCTGCCACACTAAGACTAACAGGACATTAACCTGTATCTTCTGAATGCAAACCAGACGCTTTAATTAAGCTAAAGCCTTCACCTAGGCAGATGGGCCTCGATCCCATACAATTCTAGTTAACAGCTAGACGCCACAACCCCTTGGCTTCTGCCTACAAGACCCCGGCACGCTCTCAACGCACATCAATGAGCTTGCAACTCACCATGAACTTCACCACAGGGTCGATAAGAAGAGGAATTAAACCTCTGTAAAAAGGACTACAGCCTAACGCTTCAACACTCAGCCATCTTACCTGTGACCTTCATCAACCGATGATTATTCTCAACCAACCATAAAGATATTGGCACTCTTTATCTAATTTTCGGCACATGAGCAGGCATAGTCGGTACAGCACTTAGCCTGCTAATTCGCGCAGAACTAGGACAACCAGGGACACTTTTGGGAGATGATCAAATTTATAATGTAATCGTTACAGCCCATGCCTTCGTTATAATCTTCTTCATAGTTATGCCAATCATGATTGGAGGCTTTGGAAACTGACTAGTGCCACTTATAATTGGTGCACCGGATATAGCATTCCCACGCATAAACAACATAAGTTTCTGACTTCTCCCTCCCTCCTTTCTTCTTCTACTAGCTTCCTCCACCGTAGAAGCTGGAGCCGGCACTGGATGAACTGTCTACCCCCCCTTAGCTGGCAACCTCGCTCACGCCGGTGCATCAGTAGATCTAGCCATTTTCTCCCTTCATCTTGCGGGTGTATCCTCTATCTTAGGGGCTATCAACTTCATCACTACCATCATCAATATAAAACCTCCCGCACTATCACAGTACCAAACACCCCTATTCGTCTGATCTGTACTCATTACCGCCATTCTCCTACTACTTTCCCTACCTGTCCTAGCCGCTGGGATCACAATACTACTTACTGACCGTAACCTCAACACTACATTCTTTGATCCTGCAGGGGGAGGAGATCCAATTCTTTACCAACATCTATTTTGATTTTTCGGCCACCCTGAAGTTTACATCCTCATTCTCCCAGGTTTCGGAATAATCTCTCACGTAGTAGCATACTATGCAGGGAAAAAAGAGCCATTTGGTTACATAGGGATAGTGTGAGCAATACTGTCAATTGGATTCCTGGGTTTTATTGTATGAGCTCATCACATATTCACAGTAGGAATAGATGTAGACACTCGAGCCTACTTTACATCCGCCACCATGATCATCGCCATCCCAACTGGCATTAAAGTCTTTAGCTGACTCGCTACTCTACATGGAGGAACAATTAAATGGGACCCACCCATGCTATGAGCATTAGGATTCATCTTCCTATTTACTATTGGAGGCCTAACAGGAATTGTCCTAGCCAACTCATCATTAGACATTGCCCTCCACGATACCTACTACGTAGTCGCCCACTTCCATTATGTTCTCTCAATGGGAGCAGTTTTCGCCATTCTAGCAGGGTTCACTCATTGATTCCCTCTTTTCACAGGTTTCACCCTTCACCCCTCATGGACTAAAGCACACTTCGGAGTAATATTCACAGGAGTCAACCTAACTTTCTTCCCTCAGCACTTCCTAGGCCTAGCTGGCATGCCCCGACGATACTCAGACTACCCAGACGCCTACACATTATGAAACACATTGTCCTCAATCGGCTCTCTAATCTCAATAACAGCTGTGATCATACTCATATTCATCGTCTGAGAGGCCTTTTCAGCAAAACGAAAAGTACTTCAACCCGAATTAACCTCCACTAACATTGAATGAATCCATGGTTGTCCCCCTCCATATCACACCTTCGAGGAACCAGCCTTCGTCCAAGTACAAGAAAGGAAGGAATCGAACCCTCACATGCTGGTTTCAAGCCAACCGCATCAAACCACTTAATGCTTCTTTCTTATGAGCTGTTAGTAAACCAATTACATAGACTTGTCAAGACTAAATCACAGGTGCAAACCCTGTACATCTCATATGGCAAACCACTCCCAACTAGGATTTCAAGATGCCTCATCCCCCATCATAGAAGAACTCGTTGAATTTCACGACCATGCCCTAATAGTAGCATTAGCAATTTGTAGCCTAGTACTCTACCTTCTTACCCTTATACTCATAGGAAAATTATCGTCAAATACTGTGGATGCTCAAGAAATCGAACTAATCTGAACCATCCTTCCTGCTGTCGTCCTAGTCTTACTCGCCCTTCCCTCCCTGCAAATCCTTTACATGATAGACGAAATCGATGAACCTGATCTCACCCTAAAAGCCATTGGCCACCAATGATACTGAACTTATGAGTACACTGACTTTAAAGATCTCTCATTCGATTCTTACATAACCCCAACAACAGACCTTCCTCAGGGTCACTTCCGCCTCCTAGAAGTTGACCATCGCATTGTAGTTCCAATAGAATCACCCATTCGAATAATCATCACCGCTGACGACGTACTCCACTCATGAGCTGTCCCAACCCTTGGAGTAAAAACAGACGCAATCCCAGGACGATTAAACCAAACCTCCTTCATCACTACTCGGCCGGGAGTGTTTTACGGACAATGCTCAGAAATCTGTGGAGCTAACCACAGCTTCATACCCATCGTAGTAGAATCTACTCCCCTCAAACACTTTGAAGCCTGAACTTCTCTCCTATCATCTTAACCATTAAGAAGCTATGAACCAGCACTAGCCTTTTAAGCTAGAGAAAGAGGAAACTTCCCTCCTTAATGGCATGCCTCAACTAAATCCCAACCCATGATTTACTATCATAATCCTGACTTGATTCACCTTCTCACTACTTATCCAACCTAAACTACTATCATTTATCCCTACAAACAGCCCCGTAAATAAAACTGCAACAACAAAACCCACTCCTTGAACCTGACCATGAACCTAAGCTTTTTTGATCAATTCTCAAGTCCATACCTCCTAGGAATTCCACTAATCATTCCATCCCTCCTTCTCCCGACCCTCCTACTCCCATCACCAGGACGCCGGTGGGTCAATAACCGTTTTTCCACCATCCAACTCTGGTCCATTCACCTAATTACAAAACAACTAATAACTCCCCTAAACAAAGCAGGTCACAAATGAGCCCTTCTATTAACTTCCCTTATCTTAATACTCCTTTCCATCAACCTACTTGGCCTCCTCCCATACACCTTTACCCCCACTACCCAATTATCAATAAACATAGCCCTAGCCTTCCCCCTGTGACTTGCTACCCTACTAACCGGATTACGAAACCAACCCTCCGCATCCCTAGGCCATCTTCTTCCCGAAGGAACACCCACCCCATTAATTCCAGCCCTAATCATAATCGAAACAACTAGCCTTCTCATCCGACCTTTAGCCCTAGGAGTACGCCTAACAGCTAACCTCACAGCTGGCCATCTACTCATCCAACTCATCTCCACAGCTACAATCACCCTACTACCTATAATACCATCAATTTCTGCTTTAACAGCAATTATCCTCTTCCTACTGACTATTCTAGAAGTAGCAGTAGCTATAATCCAAGCCTACGTTTTTGTCCTCCTCCTAAGCCTCTACTTACAAGAAAATATCTAATGGCACACCAAGCACATTCGTATCATATAGTCGACCCAAGCCCATGGCCAATTTTCGGCGCAGCCGCAGCACTACTAACCACCTCAGGCCTAATCATATGGTTTCACTACAACTCATCAACCCTGCTAACAATAGGCCTTCTTTCCATACTTCTAGTCATACTACAGTGATGACGAGACGTGGTCCGAGAAAGTACCTTCCAAGGTCACCACACCCCAACCGTCCAAAAAGGCCTGCGATACGGCATGATCCTCTTTATTACATCAGAAGCCTTCTTCTTCCTAGGCTTCTTCTGAGCCTTCTTCCACTCAAGTCTAGCCCCTACACCAGAATTAGGAGGACAATGACCACCCACAGGAATTAACCCCCTAAACCCCCTCGAAGTTCCCCTTCTAAACACAGCAATCCTCCTAGCCTCAGGTGTTACCGTAACATGAGCTCACCACAGCATTACCGAAGGGAACCGAAAACAGGCTATCCACGCACTAACTCTTACTATCATCCTGGGATTCTATTTCACTGCCCTACAAGCAATAGAATACCACGAAGCCTCATTTTCAATCGCTGATAGCGTCTACGGCTCTACCTTCTTCGTTGCCACAGGATTCCATGGCCTACACGTAATCATCGGATCATCCTTCCTATCAGTCTGCCTCCTACGACTAATCAAATTCCACTTTACATCAAACCACCATTTCGGATTTGAAGCAGCAGCCTGATACTGACACTTCGTAGACATCATCTGACTCTTCCTATATATATCAATGTACTGATGAGGATCCTGCTCTTCTAGTATACTAATTACAATTGACTTCCAATCTTTAAAATCTGGTATAAACCCAGAGAAGAGCAATGAATTCACTCACATTCATACTATCGCTATCCTTCACACTAAGCATTGCACTAACTACCTTAAACTTCTGACTCGCCCAAATAACCCCAGACACAGAAAAACTATCCCCTTACGAATGTGGATTTGACCCCCTAGGATCAGCCCGACTTCCATTCTCAATCCGATTCTTCCTCAGTAGCCATCCTATTCCTCTTATTCGATCTAGAAATCGCCCTACTCCTCCCCCTCCCATGAGCTATCCAACTTCAATCACCCACCATAACCCTCACTTGAACTACCATCATCATCGCTCTCCTCACACTCGGCCTTATCTACGAATGAATGCAAGGGGGCTTAGAATGGGCAGAATAACAGAAAGTTAGTCTAACTAAGACAGCTGGTTTCGGCCCAGCAAATTATAGATAACCCCTATAACTTTCTTATGTCTCCCCTCCACTTTAGCTTCTACTCTGCATTCACATTCAGCTGCCTAGGACTAGCATTCCACCGAACCCATCTTATCTCCGCCCTACTTTGCCTAGAAAGCATAATATTATCCATGTTTATCCCCCTCTCAATATGGCCCATCGAAAACCAAACCCCATCATTCACCCTCGTACCTATCCTCATGCTAGCTTTCTCAGCATGTGAAGCTGGCGCCGGCCTAGCCATGCTAGTAGCCTCAACCCGAACACACGGATCCGACCACCTACACAACCTAAACCTCCTACAATGCTAAAAATCATTCTACCCACAATCATACTCCTACCAACAACCCTCCTATCTTCACCAAAATCCATGTGAACTAACACCACAACCCACAGTCTCCTAATTGCCCTAATCAGTCTTCACTGACTAGCTCCATCATACTTCCCCTCAAAAAACTTAGCCCACTGAACAGGTATCGACCAAATCTCAGCCCCTTTGCTAGTCCTCTCCTGCTGATTCCTTCCCCTTATAATCCTAGCCAGCCAAGGCCACCTACAACATGAACCCTACGTACGAAAGCAAATATTCATCTCTACCCTCATCATTATCCAACCATTCATCATCCTGGCCTTCTCAGCAACAGAACTCATACTATTCTACATCTCATTCGAAGCAACTCTAATCCCAACCCTAATCTTAATTACACGCTGAGGAAATCAACCCGAACGACTCAGCGCAGGCATTTACCTCCTCTTCTATACCCTAATTAGCTCCCTACCACTACTAATCTCCATTCTCTATCTCCACTCAAAAACAGGAACACTCCACCTTCCCATTCTCAAACTTACCCACCCAAATCCATCAACCCCATGAACAAACCTACTGTCCAGCCTAGCCCTCCTAATAGCATTCATAGTCAAAGCACCCCTATACGGTCTACATCTATGACTACCTAAAGCCCACGTAGAAGCACCAATTGCAGGCTCAATACTGCTCGCTGCCCTCCTACTTAAACTAGGAGGATATGGCATTATACGAACCACTCTACTAATAGAACCTCTATCCAACCATCTACACTACCCCTTCCTAACCTTAGCCTTATGGGGCGCCCTAATAACTAGCTCCATCTGCCTACGTCAAACAGACCTAAAATCTCTCATCGCCTACTCATCCGTAAGCCATATGGGACTAGTAATCGCCGCAAGCATAATCCAGACTCAATGATCATTCTCAGGAGCAATAATCCTCATAATCTCCCATGGACTAACATCTTCCCTCTTATTCTGCCTAGCAAACACAAACTACGAACGAACACACAGCCGTATTCTTATCCTCACACGAGGCCTACAACCCCTTCTACCACTAATATCCACATGATGACTCCTAGCTAACCTAACCAACATGGCCCTACCCCCAACAACCAACCTAATAGCAGAACTGACAATTATAATTGCCCTCTTTAACTGATCCCCCCTTACAATCATCCTTACTGGAACCGCAACACTCTTAACCGCCTGCTACACCCTGTACATACTACTAACCACCCAACGAGGAACCTTACCAACCCACATCACAACAGCCCCAAACTCAAACACACGGGAACACCTCCTAATAACCCTCCACATCATCCCAATACTAGCACTTATTCTCAAACCAGAGTTAATCTCAGCAACCCCTCTATGCAAACATAGTTTAATCCAAACATTAGATTGTGATTCTAAAAATAGGAGTTCAAATCTCCTTGTTCGCCGAGGGGAGGTCCAAGCCAGCAAGAACTGCTAATTCCTGCATCCGAGCTTTAAACCTCGGCCCCCTTAACTTTTAAAGGATAAGAGTAATCCATTGGTCTTAGGAACCACCCATCTTGGTGCAATTCCAAGTAAAAGTAATGGAAACAGCACTGCTCCTAAATACTTTCACACTATTAACTCTACTCACTCTCTTTACCCCAATCATTCTACCCCCCCTACTCAATTTTAAAAATCTCCCACAGTCAATCCCCAAAACCATTAAAACTGCCTTCCTAATCAGCCTCATTCCAACAACCATCTTCCTCCACTCAGAAGTAGAAAGCATCACTACCTACTGAGAATGACAACTTACCCAAAACTTCAAGATCCCAATCTCCCTGAAAATAGACCTATACTCCATGGTATTCTTTCCCATTGCACTATTTGTAACCTGATCAATCCTAGAATTCTCAACATGGTACATAGCCTCCGAGCCATTAATCATAAAATTCTTCACCTTCCTCCTTATTTTCCTCATCGCTATATTAACCCTCACAATCGCAAACAACCTATTCCTCCTATTTATCGGGTGGGAGGGAGTAGGAATCATATCGTTTCTCCTCATTGGCTGATGACAGGGACGAGCCGAAGCTAACACAGCCGCACTCCAAGCCATAATCTACAACCGAATCGGAGACATCGGCTTAATCCTAAGCATAGCATGACTAGCCTCAACACTAAATACCTGAGAAATCCAACAAACTATTCAACCAAACCAAACACCTACCCTCCCCCTCCTAGGGCTAATCCTAGCCGCCACAGGAAAATCAGCCCAATTCGGCCTCCACCCATGACTCCCCGCAGCAATAGAAGGCCCAACTCCAGTTTCCGCCCTACTTCACTCCAGCACCATAGTAGTAGCCGGAATCTTTTTACTCATTCGTACCCACCCTATCTTAACCTCGAACAAATTAGCCCTAACTACATGCCTATGCCTAGGCGCCCTATCAACACTGTTCGCTGCCACCTGCGCCCTCACTCAAAACGACATCAAAAAAATCATTGCCTTTTCCACTTCAAGCCAACTAGGCCTTATAATAGTCACAATCGGCCTAGACCTCCCCCAACTCGCCTTCTTCCACATCTCAACCCACGCATTCTTTAAGGCCATACTATTCCTATGTTCCGGCCTAATCATCCACAGCCTAAATGGAGAACAAGACATTCGCAAAATAGGATGCCTACAAAAAACCCTCCCAATAACCACCTCCTGCCTAACCATCGGCAACCTTGCCCTAATAGGCACCCCATTTCTAGCAGGCTTCTACTCAAAAGACCTAATCATCGAAAACCTAAACACTTCATACATTAACACATGAGCCCTCCTCCTCACACTACTTGCTACATCCTTCACTGCAACCTACAGCCTTCGCATAACCTTCCTAGTTCAAACAGGACACACCCGAACCCCCACAATCACACCCATCAATGAAAACACACCCTCAGCTATCCTTCCTATCATCCGACTAGCCTTTGGCAGTATCATAGCCGGCTTACTAATCTCATCCCTCATCCTCCCCATAAAAACACCTCCAATAACCATGCCCACTATTACAAAAACTGCCGCCATTATCGTCACAACCCTAGGAATCATCTTTGCCCTAGAACTCTCAAACACAACACACACCCTCACTCCCCCAAAACAAAACTCCCTCACAAACTTCTCCTCCTCATTAGGCTACTTCAACCCCCTAATACACCGAACTAACCCTACAATCCTCTTGCACACAGGACAAAAAATTGCCTCCCACCTAATCGACATAACATGGTACAAAAAAATAGGCCCTGAAGGTCTTGCCAACCTCCACCTTATTATAAGTAAAACCTCAACCACCCTCCACACAGGCCTAATCAAATCCTATCTAGGATCCTTCGCCCTTACAATCCTCACAATAGTCCTACTAACCCAAAAATAAAATAATGGCACCCAACATCCGAAAATCACACCCCTTACTAAAAATAATCAATAACTCCCTAATCGACCTACCCGCCCCATCCAATATCTCTGCCTGATGAAATTTCGGCTCCCTATTAGCAGTATGCCTCATAACTCAAATCCTCACCGGCCTCCTACTAGCCATACATTACACCGCAGATACTTCCCTAGCCTTCTCCTCCGTAGCCCACACATGCCGAAACGTACAATACGGTTGACTTATCCGAAACCTTCATGCAAACGGCGCCTCATTCTTTTTCATTTGCATTTTCCTTCACATCGGACGCGGTCTCTACTATGGCTCCTACTTGTACAAAGAAACATGAAACACTGGAGTCGTCCTACTCCTCACACTCATAGCAACCGCCTTTGTAGGGTACGTCCTCCCATGAGGACAAATATCATTTTGAGGAGCTACCGTCATCACAAACCTATTCTCAGCAATCCCTTACATCGGACAGACCCTAGTAGAATGAGCCTGGGGAGGATTCTCAGTTGACAACCCAACCCTCACCCGATTCTTCGCCCTACACTTCCTCCTTCCCTTCATAATTGCAGGAATTACCATCACCCATCTCATATTTCTACACGAGTCAGGCTCAAACAACCCCCTAGGCATCTCATCTAACTCCGACAAAATCCCATTCCACCCATACTACTCCCTCAAAGATATCCTAGGCCTAGCACTTATACTTACCCCATTTCTCACACTCGCCCTATTCTCCCCAAACCTTCTAGGCGACCCAGAAAACTTTACCCCAGCAAACCCATTAGTAACTCCCCCCCACATCAAACCAGAATGATACTTCCTATTTGCCTACGCCATCCTACGCTCAATCCCAAATAAACTCGGAGGCGTCCTAGCATTAGCAGCCTCAGTACTCATCCTCCTCCTCATCCCTTTCCTTCATAAATCCAAACAACGAACCATAACCTTCCGACCACTCTCTCAAGCCCTATTTTGACTACTAGTCGCCAACCTTCTCATCTTAACCTGAGTAGGAAGCCAACCAGTAGAGCACCCGTTCATCATCATTGGCCAAATAGCATCATTTTCATACTTCACTATCCTACTAATCCTCTTCCCCGCAATCGGAACTCTAGAAAACAAAATACTCAACTACTAGTACTCTAATAGTTTATGAAAAACATTGGTCTTGTAAACCAAAAACTGAAGACTGCACCCTTCTTAGAGTAACTCAGAAAAAAAGGACTTAAACCTCTCTCTCCAGCTCCCAAAGCTGGTGTTTTAAATAAACTATTTTCTGAAACCCCTAAACCGCCCGAATTGCCCCCCGAGACAACCCACGTACAAGCTCTAGCACAACAAACAACACCAACAATAAACCCCATCCCGCCACCAGAAACAGCCCAGCCCCATACGAATAAAACACTGCCACCCCACTAAAATCCAATCGAACAAAAGACATCCCCCCACCATCAGCAGTAACCACTATAACCTTTCAAAAATCAACAACCCCGGCTAAAAATGCCCCAACACAAACTACCAGAACAAACCCTAACCCATAACCCACCACCCGTCAATCCCCCCAAGCCTCAGGGTACGGATCCGCCGCCAAAGATACAGAATAAACAAAAACTACTAACATGCCTCCCAAATAAACTATAAACAACGCCAAAGAAATGAAAGAAACGCCTAAACTCACCAATCATCCACACCCAACTACAGATGCTAGCACCAATCCCACTACACCGTAGTACGGAGAAGGGTTAGATGCCACAGCCAAAACCCCTAACATAAAACAAACCCCAAGAAAAATCACAAAATAGGTCATATATTCCCGCTTGGATAGACCCCAAGGACTACGGCTTGAAAAGCCATTGTTGTTCTCAACTACGGGAAC